GCTAGCGTAGCTTAACACTAAAGCATAGCACTGAAGATGCTAAGATGAGCCCTGAAAAGCTCCGCATGCACAAAGGCTTGGTCCTGACTTTATTATTAGCTTTAACACAATTTACACATGCAAGTCTCCGCAGCCCTGTGAGGATGCCCTTAATCCCCTGCCCGGGGACGAGGAGCAGGCATCAGGCACATACTACAGCCCAAGACGCCTTGCCACGCCACACCCCCAAGGGAATTCAGCAGTGATAGATATTAAGCCATAAGTGAAAACTTGACTTAGTTAGTGATAAGAGGGCCGGTAAAACTCGTGCCAGCCACCGCGGTTATACGAGAGGCCCTAGTTAATAAATACGGCGTAAAGGGTGGTTAAGGAAAGCACACATAAAGCCAAAGGGCCTCTTGGCCGTCATACGCTTCTGAGAGCTCGAAGACCTAATACGAAAGTAACTTTAACACGCCCACCTGACCCCACGAAAACTGAGAAACAAACTGGGATTAGATACCCCACTATGCTCAGTCGTAAACCTAGACGTTTAATCACAGCAGACGTCCGCCAGGGTACTACGAGCATCAGCTTAAAACCCAAAGGACTTGGCGGTGCCTTAGACCCCCCTAGAGGAGCCTGTTCTATAACCGATAACCCCCGTTAAACCTCACCACCTCTAGTCAACCCCGCCTATATACCGCCGTCGCCAGCTTACCCTGTGAAGGGCTAATAGTAAGCAAAATGGACACAATCCAAAACGTCAGGTCGAGGTGTAGCGCACGAAGTGGGAAGAAATGGGCTACATTTTCTTATACAGAATACACGAATAACGCCATGAAAATGGTGCTCGAAGGAGGATTTAGTAGTAAAAAGGAAATAGAGTGTCCTTTTGAACCTGGCTCTGAGGCGCGTACACACCGCCCGTCACTCTCCCCACAATGACACACAATAACAGTAACTCACGCAAAAACGTAAATGAGGGGAGGCAAGTCGTAACACGGTAAGTGTACCGGAAGGTGCACTTGGATCAAACCTCAGGGTGTGGCTGAGATAGTTAAGCATCTCCCTTACACCGAGAAGACATCCATGCAAATTGGATCGCCCTGAGCCAAACAGCTAGCTTAAACACTAAAACTAACCTACTAATATAAATAACAAAACATAAAACCAAACAAACAACCAAACCATTTTACCGCCTTAGTATGGGAGACAGAAAAGGCTCTCTAAGCAATAGAAAAAGTACCGCAAGGGAAAGCTGAAAGAGAAATGAAATAATCCATATAAGCGTAAAAAAGCAGAGATTAAATCTCGTACCTTTTGCATCATGATTTAGCCAGTATTAATTAAGCAAAGAGACCTTTAGTTTAAAACCCCGAAACCAAGTGAGCTACCCCGAGGCAGCCTTACGGGCCAACCCGTCTCTGTGGCAAAAGAGTGGGAAGAACTCCGGGTAGGGGTGACAGACCTACCGAACTTGGTGATAGCTGGTTGCCTAAGAAATGAATAAAAGTTCAGCCTCGTCTTCCCCAAACTAAACAAAAACACCTAAAACTAAAACTAAGAGAAAAACACGAGAGTTAGTTAAAGGGGGTACAGCCCCTTTAACCAAGGACACAACCTTACACAGGAGGATAAGGATCACATTTTACAAAACCCGCCGTTTTAGTGGGCCTAAAAGCAGCCACCTTAACAGAAAGCGTTAAAGCTCAAACGGCCATAAGTTTATTATTCCGATAAACAATCCAACCCCCCTAAAACTATTAGGCTACTCCATGCCAACATGGAAGAAACTATGCTAAAATGAGTAACAAGAAGATATAGCCTTCTCCGAGCATAAGTGTACACCAGATCGGACCCACCACTGGCAATTAACGAACCCAACAAAAGAGGGAAATGTATACAACAAAATAAACAAGAAAAACCTACATCACCCAATCGTTACCCCCACACCGGAATGCTACCAAGGAAAGACTAAAAGAAAAGGAAGGAACTCGGCAAACACAAGCCTCGCCTGTTTACCAAAAACATCGCCTCCTGCAAAACCCAAAGTATAGGAGGTCCAGCCTGCCCAGTGACAACAAGTTCAACGGCCGCGGTATTTTGACCGTGCAAAGGTAGCGCAATCACTTGTCTTTCAAATGAAGACCTGTATGAACGGCTAAACGAGGGCTTAACTGTCTCCCTTTTCAAGTCAGTGAAATTGATCTATCCGTGCAGAAGCGGGTATAAAAATACAAGACGAGAAGACCCTTTGGAGCTTAAGGTACAAATCCAACCATGTTAAACAACTTACTACAAAGCACGAACCTAGTGGACAGTGGAATTTTACCTTCGGTTGGGGCGACCGCGGAGAAAAAAATATCCTCCAAGTGGACTGGGACAAACCTAAAACCAAGAAAGACATTTCTAAGTCACAGAAAATCTGACCAAATATGATCCGGTCACAAGACCGATCAACGAACCAAGTTACCCTAGGGATAACAGCGCAATCCTCTTCCAGAGTCCATATCGACAAGAGGGTTTACGACCTCGATGTTGGATCAGGACATCCTAATGGTGCAGCCGCTATTAAGGGTTCGTTTGTTCAACGATTAAAGTCCTACGTGATCTGAGTTCAGACCGGAGCAATCCAGGTCAGTTTCTATCTGTAACGTTACTTTCCCTAGTACGAAAGGACCGGAAAAGAGGAGCCAATGCTCAAAGCACGCCCCACCCCTAATTAATGAAAACAGCTAAATTAAATAAAGGGAGAACAATCAACACAAGCCAAAACCAGGCCGTACTAAGATGGCAGAGCATGGTAATTGCAAAAGGCCTAAGCCCTTTCACCCAGAGGTTCAAATCCTCTTCTTAGTTTATGCTAAACACTCTAATAATTCACCTAATAACCCATCTAATTAACCCCCTAGCATACATCATCCCAGTACTACTAGCAGTAGCTTTCCTAACACTAATTGAACGAAAAGTATTAGGATATATGCAACTGCGTAAAGGACCTAACGTAGTAGGACCCTACGGCCTATTACAACCAATCGCCGACGGAGTAAAACTATTTATCAAAGAACCAATCCGCCCATCAACATCATCCCCATTTCTATTTCTAGCAGCCCCCGTCCTAGCACTCACACTAGCAATAACACTATGAGCACCAATACCAATACCACACCCAGTCACAGACCTAAACCTAGGAATCCTATTTGTCCTAGCACTATCAAGCCTCGCAGTATACTCCATCCTAGGATCAGGCTGAGCATCAAACTCAAAATATGCATTAATCGGAGCACTACGAGCCGTAGCCCAAACAATTTCATATGAAGTCAGCCTAGGACTAATCCTGCTATCAGTAATTATCTTTTCTGGGGGGTACACCCTACAAACATTCAACACAACCCAAGAATGCATCTGACTCCTAATCCCTGCCTGACCATTAGCCGCAATATGATACATCTCAACCCTGGCAGAAACAAACCGTGCACCATTTGACCTAACCGAAGGCGAATCCGAACTAGTATCAGGATTTAACGTAGAATATGCAGGAGGGCCATTCGCCCTATTCTTCCTAGCCGAATATGCTAACATTTTATTAATAAACACCTTATCAGCCATCTTATTCTTAGGGGCATACCACACACCAACCATACCAGAACTAACAACAATCAACCTGATAACTAAAGCAGCACTCCTATCAGTGCTATTCCTATGAGTACGCGCCTCCTACCCACGATTCCGATATGACCAACTAATGCACTTAGTATGAAAAAACTTCCTACCCCTAACCCTCGCCTTAGTGCTATGACACATGGCCCTACCAATTGCATTCGCAGGCTTACCACCACAACTATAAAGGAACCGTGCCTGAATGCCCAAGGACCACTTTGATAGAGTGGCTTATGAGGGTTAAAACCCCTCCAGTTCCTAGAAAGAAGGGAATCGAACCCATACTCAGGAGATCAAAACTCCTAGTGCTTCCTCTACACCACTTTCTAAGATATGGTCAGCTAATTTAAGCTTTCGGGCCCATACCCCGAGTATGACGGTTAAAATCCTTCTCATATCAATGAACCCTTACGTATTAACCGCCCTCCTATCTAGCCTAGGATTAGGAACTGTCCTAACCTTCGCCAGCTCTCACTGACTACTAGCCTGAATAGGACTAGAAATTAACACCCTAGCAATTATGCCCCTGATAACGCAACACCACCACCCGCGCGCAGTAGAAGCAACAACCAAATACTTCTTAACCCAAGCAACCGCAGCAGCAACCCTCCTATTTGCCAGCACAACAAACGCCTGAATTATAGGAGAATGAGATATTAATAACCTGACCCACCCCTTGGCCACCACAATAGTTATAATTGCACTAGCATTAAAAATTGGCCTGGCACCAATACACCTATGAATACCAGAAGTCCTGCAAGGACTTGATTTACTAACAGGACTAATCCTATCCACCTGACAAAAACTAGCCCCATTCGCACTAATTATTCAAGTAGCCCCAGCCATCGACCCAACACTACTTACATCCCTAGGCCTACTATCAACACTTGTCGGAGGATGAGGAGGACTAAACCAGACGCAACTACGAAAAATCCTAGCCTACTCCTCTATCGCACACATAGGCTGAATAATTATTATCCTGCAATATACACCACACCTCACCCTAATTGCCCTAGGAACATACATCTTCATAACATCAGCAGCATTCCTCACACTAAAACTAGTATCAGCCACAAAAATCAACACCCTCACAGCAACATGATCAAAAAGCCCAATCCTAACAACAACCACCGCACTCACCCTCCTCTCACTAGGAGGCCTACCCCCACTAACAGGATTTATACCAAAATGATTAATTCTACAAGAACTTACAAAACAAGACATTCCACTAACAGCCACTATCATAGCCCTAGCTGCCCTATTAAGCCTTTATTTCTACCTCCGACTATGTTATGCAATAACACTAACAATCTCCCCCAACACAATAAACAACACCACCCCCTGACGAATGCAAACAACCCAAACAACCCTTCCCTTGGCTGTCTCCACAGTAATTGCTTTAGGACTGCTACCAATTACCCCCGCCATCTCAGCACTAGCCACCTAGGGGCTTAGGATAAATTAGACCAAGGGCCTTCAAAGCCCTAAGCAGGAGTTAAAATCTCCTAGTCCCTGTCCAGGCCCTAAGACTTGCAGGACTTTATCCCACATCTTCTGAATGCAAATCAGACACTTTAATTAAGCTAAAGCCTTTCTAGATGAGAAGGCCTCGATCCTACAAACTCTTAGTTAACAGCTAAGCGCTCAAGCCAGCGAGCATTCATCTACCTTTCCCGCCGTAGCCAAGTAAGGCGGGAAAGCCCCGGCAGGGTTTAATCTGCGTCCTTAGATTTGCAATCTAATATGTACTCCACCACGGGGCTTGATAGGAAGAGGACTCAAACCTCTGTCTTCGGGGCTACAACCCACCGCCTTAAACACTCGGCTACCCTACCTGTGGCAATCACACGCTGATTTTTCTCTACCAACCACAAAGACATTGGCACCCTTTATCTTGTATTCGGTGCCTGAGCCGGAATAGTTGGAACCGCCCTCAGCCTTTTAATTCGAGCTGAACTGAGCCAACCCGGATCACTTCTAGGCGATGATCAAATCTACAATGTTATCGTTACTGCACATGCCTTCGTAATAATTTTCTTTATAGTAATGCCAGTCCTTATCGGAGGATTTGGAAATTGACTCCTTCCACTAATAATTGGGGCCCCAGACATAGCGTTCCCGCGAATAAATAATATAAGCTTTTGACTCTTACCACCTTCTTTCCTGCTGCTCCTGGCCTCCTCTGGGGTTGAAGCAGGCGCCGGAACAGGGTGAACAGTATACCCACCACTTGCAGGAAACCTAGCCCATGCAGGCGCATCCGTTGACTTAACTATTTTTTCCCTACATCTAGCAGGTGTTTCTTCCATCCTAGGTGCCATTAATTTCATTACCACTTCCATTAACATGAAGCCCCCTGCTATTACTCAGTATCAAACCCCCCTGTTTGTATGAGCTGTGCTTGTAACAGCCGTTCTTTTGCTCCTATCCCTGCCTGTCCTGGCCGCTGGTATTACTATGCTATTAACAGATCGTAACTTAAACACAACCTTCTTTGACCCCGCAGGAGGAGGAGACCCAATTCTCTACCAACACCTATTCTGATTCTTTGGACACCCAGAAGTATACATCCTCATTCTACCAGGATTTGGTATTATTTCCCATGTTGTAGCCTACTACGCAGGAAAAAAAGAACCATTCGGGTACATAGGAATGGTCTGAGCCATAATAGCAATTGGCCTTCTTGGGTTCATCGTCTGAGCCCATCATATATTCACAGTTGGAATGGACGTAGACACTCGTGCCTACTTCACATCCGCTACAATAATTATTGCCATTCCAACAGGTGTAAAAGTTTTCAGCTGATTGGCCACACTACACGGCGGAGCCATTAAATGAGAAACACCAATACTTTGGGCCCTAGGCTTCATTTTCCTATTTACAGTCGGAGGACTAACTGGTATCGTATTAGCCAACTCATCCCTTGACATTGTTCTACACGACACATACTACGTAGTCGCCCACTTCCACTACGTGCTATCAATGGGTGCCGTGTTCGCCATTATAGCGGGCTTCGTACATTGATTCCCCCTAATTACAGGATATACACTACACAGTACCTGAACTAAAATTCACTTTGCAGTAATATTTATTGGAGTAAACCTTACATTCTTCCCACAACACTTCTTAGGTCTTGCAGGCATGCCACGGCGATACTCAGACTATCCAGACGCCTATGCCCTTTGAAATACAGTATCCTCCATCGGCTCACTAATCTCTTTAGTAGCAGTAATTATGTTCCTATTTATCCTATGAGAAGCCTTTACCGCCAAACGGGAAGTATTGTCTGTCGAAATAGCCTCAACAAATGCAGAATGACTTCACGGATGTCCGCCCCCGTACCACACGTTTGAAGAGCCCGCATTCGTCCAACTTCAATCAAATTAACGAGGAAGGAGGGAATTGAACCCCCATATACTGGTTTCAAGCCAGCCACATAACCACTCTGCCACTTCCTTATAGGACATTAGTAAACTTGAAAATTACATCACCTTGTCAAGGTGAAATTGTAGGTTAAAATCCTGCATGTCTTAAGCCTATAAGGCTTAATGGCACATCCCACACAACTAGGATTCCAAGACGCGGCATCACCTGTTATAGAAGAGCTTCTCCACTTCCACGACCACGCCTTAATAATTGTATTCTTAATTAGTACTATAGTACTTTACATTATTGTCGCAATGGCATCAACCAACCTAACCAACAAACTTATTTTAGACTCCCAAGAAATTGAAATCGTATGAACAGTGCTACCCGCCGTGGTATTAATTTTAATTGCCCTTCCCTCTCTTCGAATTCTTTACCTTATAGATGAGATCAGCGACCCCCACTTAACAATTAAAGCCATAGGCCATCAATGATACTGAAGCTACGAATATACTGATTATGAAGACTTAGCCTTTGACTCCTACATAGTTCCAACACAAGACCTTGCCCCCGGTCAGTTCCGACTTCTAGAGACAGACCACCGAATGGTAATCCCAATAGAATCCCCAATCCGAGTTCTCATCTCAGCCGAAGACGTCCTACACTCTTGAGCCGTACCGTCCTTAGGCGTAAAAATAGATGCGGTACCAGGACGACTAAACCAAATTTCTTTCATAACCTCCCGCCCAGGTGTATTCTACGGACAATGCTCTGAAATCTGTGGCGCAAATCACAGCTTCATGCCTATTGTCGTAGAAGCAGTCCCTCTAGAACATTTCCAAGACTGATCCTCATTCATACTAGAAGACGCCTCACTAGAAAGCTAAACATGGGCTACAGCGTTGGCCTTTTAAGCCAAAGATTGGTGCCTCCCAACCACCTCTAGTGAAATGCCCCAATTAAACCCAGACCCCTGATTCGCCATCCTAGTATTCTCATGATTAGTATTCCTCATTGTTATCCCAACCAAAGTTTTAAATCATATCACACCAAACGAACCCACTCTCACAAGTGCTAAAAAACATAAAATCGAACCCTGAAACTGACCATGGCAATAAGTTTCTTTGACCAATTTGCAAGCCCATCTTACCTAGGTATCCCCCTAATCGCAATCGCAATTACTCTACCATGAGTACTATTCCCAACCCCGTCCTCCCGATGAATTAATAACCGTTTAATTACTATTCAAGGATGACTAATTAACCGATTTACCAATCAACTAATACTACCATTAAATAAAGGAGGACATAAATGAGCACTCTTACTAACATCATTAATAATGTTCTTAGTTTCTATCAACATTATTGGATTACTACCATACACCTTCACACCCACAACCCAATTATCAATAAACATGGGATTCGCTGTACCACTTTGATTAGCCACCGTTATTATTGGAATGCGTAATCAACTAACCGCGGCCTTAGGACACCTCCTACCAGAAGGAACGCCAATTCCACTAATCCCAGTCCTGATCATTATCGAAACAATTAGCCTATTTATTCGACCACTAGCCCTAGGAGTTCGATTAACAGCCAACCTAACCGCAGGCCACCTGCTAATTCAATTAATCGCCACCGCCGTATTTGTCCTACTCCCTTTAATGCCGACAGTAGCAATTCTAACAGCCGCCGTACTATTTCTGCTAACACTACTAGAAGTTGCAGTGGCAATAATTCAAGCCTATGTCTTCGTACTTCTACTAAGTCTCTACCTACAAGAGAACGTTTAATGGCCCACCAAGCACATGCATATCATATGGTTGATCCTAGCCCATGACCACTAACCGGCGCAGTCAGTGCCCTCCTAATGACATCTGGCTTAGCAATCTGGTTTCATTTCCACTCAACCTCACTAATAGCTATTGGAATAGTTCTTTTACTCCTCACAATATATCAATGATGACGAGACATTATCCGAGAAGGCACATTCCAAGGCCACCACACTCCCCCAGTACAAAAAGGCCTACGATATGGAATAATTCTGTTTATTACATCCGAGGTATTCTTCTTCCTAGGATTTTTCTGAGCCTTCTACCACTCAAGCCTAGCCCCAACACCAGAACTAGGAGGATGCTGACCCCCATCCGGAGTTACTCCCCTAGACCCCTTTGAAGTGCCCTTACTTAATACAGCTGTCCTACTAGCCTCCGGGGTAACAGTAACATGAGCACACCACAGCATTATAGAAGGCAAACGAAAACAAGCCATCCAAGCCCTTACACTCACAATCTTACTTGGACTTTACTTCACAGCACTACAAGCCATAGAGTACTACGAAGCACCATTTACGATTGCAGACGGCGTCTATGGCTCAACATTCTTTGTGGCCACAGGATTCCACGGGCTCCATGTTATTATTGGATCTTCATTCCTGGCCATTTGTCTACTTCGCCAAGTACTATACCATTTTACCCTAAACCACCACTTTGGTTTCGAGGCTGCTGCATGATACTGACACTTTGTCGACGTAGTATGACTATTCCTCTACGTATCCATCTACTGATGAGGCTCATAATCTTTCTAGTATTAAAGCTAGTACGAGTGACTTCCAATCACCCAGTCTTGGTTAAACCCCAAGGAAAGATAATGAACTTACTGACCACAATCTTAATTATCACCTCGGCCCTATCCCTAATCCTAGCAACCATCTCCTTCTGAATTCCCCAAATAAACCCAGATGCGGAAAAACTATCCCCATACGAATGCGGCTTCGACCCACTAGGATCCGCCCGATTACCATTCTCATTACGGTTTTTCTTAGTGGCAATCCTATTCCTCCTATTTGACCTAGAAATTGCCCTTCTCCTCCCACTCCCCTGGGGCGACCAACTACACAACCCCACCGGAACTTTCTTCTGAGCCACAACAGTCCTAGTGCTCCTAACATTGGGCCTAGTATATGAATGAACACAAGGAGGCCTAGAATGAGCAGAATAGGGAGTTAGTCCAAAACAAGACCTCTGATTTCGGCTCAGAAAATCGTGGTTTAAGTCCACGGCCCCCTTATGACACCCGTACATTTCAGCTTTAGCTCAGCATTCATTCTAGGACTAATAGGCCTGGCATTCCACCGCACCCATCTACTCTCCGCACTACTATGCTTGGAAGGAATAATACTATCGCTCTTCATTGCACTAGCTCTCTGAGCCCTCCAATTCGAAACGACAGGATTTTCCGCAGCACCCATACTTCTACTAGCTTTCTCCGCCTGCGAGGCCAGCGCAGGACTAGGCCTCCTAGTTGCCACCGCCCGAACACATGGAACAGACCGCCTACAAAATCTAAATCTACTACAATGCTAAAAGTATTAATACCCACAATCATGCTATTTCCCACGATCTGATTATCCTCACCAAAATGGCTTTGAACAACAACAACCGCACACAGCTTACTAATTGCTTTAATTAGCCTAACCTGATTTATATGGGCATCAGAAGCCGGATGAACCAGCTCCAATCTTTACATAGCCACAGACCCGCTCTCAACCCCCCTCCTAGTGTTAACTTGCTGACTTCTCCCACTAATAATCCTAGCTAGCCAAAACCACATTAACCCAGAACCCATTAATCGACAACGGCTATATATCACGCTATTAGCCTCGCTACAAACCTTCCTAATTATAGCATTCGGCGCCACAGAAATCATCATATTCTATATTATATTTGAAGCTACATTAATTCCCACCCTAATTATCATTACACGATGAGGAAATCAAACCGAACGATTAAATGCAGGGACCTATTTCCTATTTTATACCTTAGCAGGGTCCCTACCCCTCCTAGTAGCCCTACTGCTGCTTCAAAATACGACAGGAACACTATCTATACTAATCTTACAATACTCACAACCAATAACCCTAAACTCCTGAGGACATAAAATCTGATGGGCCGGTTGCTTAATTGCCTTTCTAGTTAAAATACCACTATACGGAGTACACCTCTGACTACCAAAAGCCCATGTAGAAGCCCCCGTAGCTGGGTCTATAGTACTAGCCGCAGTCCTACTAAAACTAGGAGGCTATGGCATAATACGAATAATGGGCATATTAGACCCCCTGTCCAAAGAATTAGCCTACCCTTTTATTATTCTAGCCTTATGAGGCATTATCATAACCGGCTCTATTTGCCTACGACAAACAGACTTAAAATCACTAATCGCTTATTCATCCGTAAGCCACATGGGACTTGTTGCAGGGGGAATCCTAATCCAAACCCCCTGAGGATTTACAGGAGCAATTATTTTAATAATTGCCCACGGCCTAGTATCTTCCGCACTATTCTGCCTAGCCAACACCGCCTACGAACGAACACACAGCCGAACCATAATTCTAGCCCGAGGACTACAAGTAATCTTCCCATTAACAGCAGCCTGATGATTTATTGCCAATCTGGCTAATCTAGCACTCCCGCCCATACCAAACCTAATAGGAGAAATTATAATTATTACCACATTATTTAACTGATCTCCTTGAACCATTATACTAACAGGAACAGGGACACTAATTACAGCAGGCTACTCCCTATACATATTCCTCATAACCCAACGAGGCCCAACCCCTCACCACATCACAGGACTACCCCCCTTCCACACACGAGAACACCTATTAATAGTGCTCCACCTCATTCCCGTCATCCTATTAATTACAAAACCAGAACTCATATGAGGCTGATGCTATTAGTAAGTATAATTTAATTTAAAATGTTAGATTGTGATTCTAAAAATAGAGGTTAAAATCCCCTTACTCACCGAGGAAGGCCCGAAGCAACAAGTACTGCTAATCCTTTGTCCCCACGGTTAAACTCCGTGGCTTCCTCGCGCTTTCAAAGGATAACAGCTCATCCATTGGTCTTAGGAACCAAAAACTCTTGGTGCAAATCCAAGTGAAAGCTATGCATACAACCCTAACCATATCATCCTCACTAATCCTTGTCCTAACAATCCTCTTATACCCACTACTAATGACACTTAGCCCAAAACCACAAAGCTCAATATGAGCTGTAACACACGTCAAAACAGCTGTAAGTAGTGCATTCTTCGTAAGCCTCCTTCCCCTCATACTTTTCTTAGATCAAGGGGCCGAAACTATCATCACAAACTGACACTGAATAAACACCTCCACATTCGACATCAACATCAGCTTCAAATTCGACCACTACTCCCTAATCTTCACCCCAATCGCCTTATATGTCACTTGATCAATCTTAGAGTTTGCATCATGATATATACACTCCGACCCATACATAAACCGCTTCTTTAAATACCTCTTACTATTCCTAGTAGCTATGATTGTTCTGGTCACAGCCAACAACATATTCCAACTATTCATTGGCTGAGAAGGGGTAGGAATTATATCATTCTTACTTATTGGCTGATGATATGGACGAACAGACGCCAACACAGCCGCCCTACAAGCCGTACTATATAATCGAGTAGGGGACATTGGATTAATTATGAGCATGGCCTGACTTGCAATAAACATAAACTCATGAGAAATTCAACAAATATTCCTCCTATCAAAAAACTTTGATATAACCCTCCCACTACTAGGCCTTATCCTCGCAGCAACTGGAAAATCAGCACAGTTCGGACTACACCCATGACTACCCTCCGCCATGGAGGGCCCCACACCAGTATCTGCCCTACTACATTCCAGCACCATGGTTGTTGCTGGAATTTTCCTACTTATCCGACTTCACCCGCTTATAGAAAATAACAAACTAGCTCTGACAACCTGCCTTTGCCTAGGGGCCCTAACCACCCTATTCACAGCCGCCTGCGCCCTAACCCAAAATGATATCAAAAAAATTGTAGCTTTCTCAACATCAAGTCAACTAGGCCTAATAATGGTCACAATCGGCTTAAATCAGCCACAACTAGCATTCCTACATATCTGCACACACGCCTTCTTCAAGGCTATATTATTCTTATGCTCAGGATCTATTATCCACAGCCTAAATGACGAACAAGACATCCGAAAAATGGGAGGCTTACAAAACCTAATACCATTTACCTCAACCTGCTTAACAATCGGCAGCCTAGCACTTACAGGAACCCCATTCCTAGCCGGATTTTTCTCAAAAGACGCCATCATCGAAGCCCTCAACACCTCACACCTAAACGCCTGAGCCCTGGTCCTCACGTTAATCGCTACATCCTTCACTGCCATCTACAGCTTCCGAGTTGTATACTTCGTCACCATAGGAACCCCACGATTCCTGCCTCTATCACCAATTAATGAAAACGACCAATCCCTCATCAACCCCATTAAACGACTCGCTTGAGGAAGCATTATTGCCGGATTAATCATTACATCAAATTTCCTACCCTCAAAAACTCCAATCATAACTATACCAACAACCCTCAAAACAACCGCCTTAATTGTCACCATTACAGGCCTACTAGTAGCCATAGAACTAACAGCCCTAACCAACAAACAACACAAAATTACCCCAACAATCCCGCTCCACCACTTTTCAAACATGCTAGGATACTTCCCTGCTATTATTCACCGACTAATCCCAAAACTCAACCTAACACTAGGACAATCAATCGCCACACAACTTGTGGACCAAACATGATTTGAAGCCACAGGACCAAAAGGAATTACATCCCCACAAATAAAAATAGCCAAAATTATTAGTGACACCCAACGAGGAATAATCAAAACTTATCTAACCATTTTCCTCCTATCCACAGCCCTGGCAACCCTACTAGCTATAATTTAAACTGCTCGAAGTGTCCCACGACTTAAACCACGAGTAAGCTCCAACACAACAAACAAAGTTAAAAGCAACACCCAAGCACAAATAACCAATATACCCCCTCCAGACGAATACATCATAGCTACACCACTAGTATCCCCCCGCAACACAGAAAATTCTTTCAAAACATCAACAACCCCCCAAGAACCCTCATACCAAGTACCTCAAAACAACCCAACCATTAAACCAACACCCAACAAATATATCAACACATAACCAACAACCGAACGATCTCCCCAGGCCTCAGGAAAAGGCTCAGCGGCCAAAGCCGCTGAATAAGCAAACACAACAAGCATCCCCCCCAAATAAATCAAAAAAAGAACTAATGATAAAAATGACCCACCATGGCTAATCAACACCCCACACCCAACCCCCGCCGCCACCACCAAACCAAGAGCGGCAAAATAAGGCGCAGGATTTGAAGCCACAGCAACCAATCCAACAACCAAAGCTATTAACAGTAAAGAAACAAAATAAGTCATAATTCTTACTCGGATTTTAACCGAGACCAATGACTTGAAGAACCACCGTTGTTATTCAACTATAAGAACCCTTAATGGCAAGCCTACGAAAAACACACCCATTAATTAAAATCGCTAACGACGCATTAGTCGACCTACCAGCTCCCTCAAACATTTCCGTATGATGAAACTTTGGATCCCTACTAGGACTCTGTCTAATTACCCAAATCCTAACAGGGCTATTTTTAGCCATACACTATACATCAGACATCTCAACCGCCTTCTCCTCAGTAGTACACATCTGCCGAGACGTCAACTACGGCTGACTCATCCGTAATATCCACGCAAACGGAGCCTCATTCTTCTTTATCTGCATCTACCTACACGTCGCCCGAGGCCTATACTACGGCTCTTACCTCTACAAAGAAACCTGAAACATCGGAGTTGTGCTACTACTGCTAGTTATAATAACTGCCTTCGTCGGCTATGTACTCCCTTGAGGCCAAATGTCATTCTGAGGTGCCACCGTAATTACCAATCTACTGTCAGCAGTTCCATATGTAGGAGACGCCCTAGTCCAATGAATTTGAGGAGGATTCTCAGTAGATAATGCAACACTAACACGATTCTTTGCCTTCCACTTCCTACTGCCATTTATCATTGCAGCAGCAACCATAGTACACCTACTATTCCTACACGAAACAGGCTCAAACAACCCAATTGGTATCAACTCAGACGCAGACAAAATCACATTCCACCCATACTTCTCATACAAAGACCTCCTAGGGTTTATAGTAATACTCTTAGGCCTTACATCACTAGCCCTTTTCTCCCCCAACCTTCTTGGAGACCCAGAAAACTTCACCCCAGCAAACCCTCTAGTTACACCCCCACACATTAAACCTGAATGATATTTCCTATTTGCCTACGCCATCCTACGATCAATCCCAAACAAACTAGGAGGAGTGCTTGCCTTACTATTCTCGATTCTAGTACTAATAGTAGTACCAATCCTACACACATCTAAACAACGCGGACTGACATTCCGGCCCCTTACCCAGTTCCTCTTCTGAACTCTAGTCGCAGACATAATTATCCTAACATGAATCGGAGGTATACCTGTAGAACACCCATTTATCATCATCGGACAAGTCGCATCAGTCCTCTACTTCGCACTATTCCTAATCCTCATCCCCATAGCAGGATGATTAGAGAATAAAGCACTAAAATGAGCTTGCCCTAATAGCTTAGTCTGAAAGCATCGGTCTTGTAATCCGAAGATCGGAGGTTAAACTCCTCCTTAGCGCCAGAAAAGAGAGATTCTAACTCCCACCCCTGGCTCCCAAAGCCAGAATTCTAAACTAAACTATTTCCTGCACAGCTATTATGGTTTAGTACATATTATGCATAATATTACATTAATGTATTAGTACATTAATGTATAATCACCTACTAACTATTTAGACCATAAAGCAAGTACTAAAAAATAAGGTATACATAATACACACATTTAACTCCCACATGAACTCATTTTAAATTAAAGAAATAGGAAATCTACCAGAACATGGTTCTCCTAATATTCTCTTGTAAAAACAACTAAAATCTACTTAAAAATGAAAATGCAGTAAGAGACCAGCAACAATTTATATAAAAGCTTATTATTAATGAAGGTTCAGGGACAATGATTGTAGGGTTTCATATAATGTTTCGTCAACGGCATCTGGTTCCTATTTCAGGGATAAATAGGGAAAAATCCCCTAATAGTGCTTGCTCCGGGCATAGTTGATGGTGTCGTACATACGACTCGTTACCCACCAAGCCTAGCGTTCTCTTAAATGCATAAGGTTTTTATCTTCAAGGGTGGCTTTATCTGGCATTTTACAGTAAGAGACAAATATTCTGGGAGGTAACATTTTTAATGTTAATTAAAGAATATAAGTTAATTCTTGAATGACATAACTCAAGAATCACATAACTTGTCATAGGTGCATAAATACTCATATACCAACACACACTTATACTATATGCCCCCTTTGGTTTTCACGCGACAAACCCCCTTACCCCCTACGCTCAGAGAATCCTGTAATCCTTGTCAAACCCCGAAACCAAGGAGAACTCAACCAAACGTCCAAAGTTAACAAGTTATATTAAGCGTTAACTATCCCATCACATATTATATATATATATTATATTATATATATATATTATATTATATATATATATATTATATTATATATATATATATTATATATATATATTATATATATATATTATATATATATATTATATATATATATTATATATATATATAAATATTACATAAAATATCCACTTATTAAACACCTAAAACCCAGCACCAAAGACCTTAAACAAACCTTTCAACACTGCTTTCTCAAATAAAAA